AGACGTAGAACAAAAATTCGTTTATTTGCATCAAGCTTTCGGGGTGCTCATTCGAGACTTACTCGAACTATTACTCAACAGAAAATAAGAGCTTTGGTTTCGGCTCATCGGGATAGAGATAGGCAAAAGAGAGATTTTCGTCGTTTGTGGATCACTCGGATAAATGCAGTAATTCGCGAGAATAGGGTATCCTATAGTTATAGTAGATTAATACACGATCTGTACAAGAGGAAATTGCTTCTTAATCGTAAAATACTTGCACAAATAGCTATATCAAATAAGAATTGTCTTTATATGATTTCCAATGAGATCATAAAATAAAGGGATTGGAAGAAATCCACCGGAATAATTTAAATGGAGTTCCCCGGAGAATGAACTCCGGGAAAGTAGAGTATAAATTAGTATAATAAAATATGATAATATGAGAAAGTGATAAAGTCGTCAAAATGAGCGAATGCGTTCAATAAAAAAAAAAGATTTCTTCTTCTTCCCCGATTCTTTTTTTTTTTTGTCTTACGACACGACAATCAAATCCGTATTCTCCGATTTTTCGAACAAAACATCAATCGGCGTTTGAGTTCAGATTGGAATTTTGATTCAATTGAAGAGTAAGCCTATTTATTTCTGGTTCTAAGCCCAGTAGTTCTAGCGGTCGACTCGGTTCTTTCAAATTGTTTCTCGTTATTAAGAAAAGGTAACAAAGATAAAATACGAGCTTGTTTTATAGCAATAGTAATTAATCGTTGTTGTTTTAAGGTCAATCTATTCACTCGTCTAGATAATATTTTTCCTTGTTCACTAATAAATCGACTAATTAAACTCATGTTTCTATAATCAATTCGATCCCCCGATTGGATCGGGGGCAAACGCCTACGAAAAGATCGCTTGGATTTAAGAAAAAGTCGCTTGGATTTATCCATGGTTTGTTTATTCCTTATCCCGAAAATCCTATTTCGGTCAAATCACAATCACAAATGAATTAGAATTAAGAAATAGGATTTGGTTTGTTTATATATAGATTTGTTTCTATTTAAATATAGGTTATATATATAATATGTCATTTTTCCTGTTCCTTGGAAGGGTGACACACAGGCACTCGGTTCGATCTATTTCTTTATCTCCCCATGAATCGTATGTTTGTAACAATAGGGACAGAATTTTCTCAATTCCAATCGACTAGGTGTATTGTGTCGATTCTTTTGAGTAATATATCTGGAAATGCCCGTTGATTCTTTATTAACACCGTTTCGGACACAACTGGTACATTCCAAAATAACCGTTACTCGGACATCTTTACTCTTGGCCATGAACCTCCTTTGGGTTTTTGATTCACTCAACTCTTCTATTTTTTCGATCCGAAGCGAAGAAGAAAGGAACGAAAAAAAAAGAAGTTGCTAACTCGAAATCCAATTAAAATTAATTATGAAAGATTTCGTTGCAATGAATAGTAAATAAAAATAATAAGTAATACAATGATTTCTAACTATATTTAGAATTGCAATACAGTATTTTATTTAAGTATCTTGTATGATACTGTTACCCTAGACCCACATTTCCATTTTCGTTCTCACTCTATTATTAATTTACTTAGAGCCTGAACCTGAACCCGAGTTTCACTGAGGTTGAATCCACTTTTATTCTTTTTCTTTCCTCCCTTTCTAAAAAGAGAAAAAAGAGGGGGAGAGGAATTAGTCACAGATATTTGATTGTATCTCTAATCTTCTTCAACCCTTCCCATGTCAATAACTAGAATGAAAAAAAAGGGAATGTCAACGCATCCGGGAAGAAACGATTGATCTCTATCAATAGACCTGCTAAAGACCCGAACCATAGAGTACTTAGTACCGGTGCCACGGAGAGATATGTTTTTAGATCTCGCATTGAAAATCCTCCTTCTTTATTGTAATACATAATGGTAATACATATATGATCAGATGCATATGTAGTTAAGGACTACTTGTATTTGTACGCGGAATCCCTAATTCAAATTGAAATGTACAATGATTCGGCGGATAAGATTTTGTTTCATTTCTTAAAATTAAAAGAGAAAAATACGTCCCTTTCTTCCTGAGCATTCCCGAAAACTATTCATTTTTTTTTTTACGGTGGATTTCATATGTATATAAGTCTTTTATTATTATATGTTATATGATATGAGACCAAAACAAAAAAGAAGACAAGATAAGTTGTGTATATTAATGGAAGAAATAACGATATGGAAAACAAGACAGGGATTCTTTACAATGACACTGTAGACCAATTGAAAGGGATGTAGCGCAGCTTGGTAGCGCGTTTGTTTTGGGTACAAAATGTCACGGGTTCAAATCCTGTCATCCCTACCTATTACTTCGCAGTAACGAGGGATCAATTGAGAATTGGACATACATAATCTTTCATTTTATGATACTATATATGAGAGTATATGCATGCAAGATGTATGGGGGTTACAAAAAGAAAGAATCACAGTCTTCTCTATTGTGATAAGAAAGCGCTCTTAGTT